CGCGGTGATCAGTTGGACCTTTGATTGAGTAACTTTTATTTTTTTAATTTGACCTCCTACAAGGAGGAGGTCAAATTAAAGTTGCAATTAAACTTTGTTTTAGTTTTGTGAAGTTATTTCATTATAATTCGACATAACATAAACGGAATCACGCTCTGTAGGATTTGAACCTACGACATCGGGTTTTGGAGACCCGCGTTCTACCGAACTGAACTAAGAGCGTTTTCTTATATCCCATAAGATTAGATTCGATTGTAAAGAAAATATTTTTTGACCCTTGGGGGGGTCTTGTGTACATATAGTATGCAAAAATTATGTCCAATTTTACCCGATCTTACTCAATGAATCTCTTGTAACTGTCCATAGGAGAAAGAATAGTAGGGATGGCAGGATTTGAACCCGCGACATTTTGTACCCAAAACAAACGCGCTACCAAGCTGCGCTACATCCCTTTTTAAGATTGTTGTACAGTGTCATTGTACAAAATCCATGTCTTGTTTTCTACATCGTTCGTTTTTCACCTATTTTTCCTCTACCTTACTACCTATATAATATATATATTAGGTAGAATTATTAGGTAGAATTAGGTATAATGTTCTTGTCATTTTTTTTTTTTTTTTTTTAGTTTCATATAATCATATGTTTAATCTAATTTTTTTATTATTTATAATTATATTAATTTCTAATTATTCTAATTATATATTATATAAATTATATATTCAAAAATAAATATGAAAATTAAAATATTAAAATAAAATAAAAAAATAATTAGAAAATTATAAATAATTAATATTAAAATTAAATAATTAAAATATTTAAAATCTAAAAATATATTATTATTATATTAATATTAAATATTATAAATTAATATTATAATATTTAATATTAAATTATAATTATAATAATATTTACTATAACGTAATTAACTTAATATAACTAATATCTAACTAATATAACATAAACATATATATTATTAACATATCAACAATATATAATATATAACATAACATATATATTATTAACATATAACATATATATAATATAATACATATATATAATATAATATATAACATATATATATATATAATATAATAATAATATAAAATATAATAATAATATATAATTATATAAATAGAAATTATATAAATATATAATTAATAATAATATATTAATATATTAATAATAAATATATTAATATATTAATAATAATATATATAATATAATTAATAATTAATAATTAATATAATAATAAATAATATAATATTTATATTTATAATATAATATAAATATATAATAATAAATATATAATATAAATATAATATAATAATATAATGATTAATAATAAAGAAAAAAATTTAAAATAAATAAATATCAAAGAAGAAGGAGGATTTCAAATGCGAGATATAAAAACATATCTCTCCACGGCACCTGTGCTAACCACTCTATGGTTTGGGTCTTTAGCGGGTCTATTGATAGAAATTAATCGTTTATTTCCAGATGCCTTGTCATTCCCCTTTTTTTAATTCTAATTGAATTCTTGTCTTGTATTGATATGTGAAGAAATGAAGAAGATTTGAGATACCATTCCACGTAACATGGCTTCAATTTAGATCCCCTTTTCTTTAGGATAGGAAAAAAAAGTGTATCGAACCTCAGTCAAAATACAGTGAATCTACGATATAATTTGGGATAAAAGAAATAGAAATGTGGATTAGGAATTAGGATAGGAAAGGAATAATTCCTAGTTAGAAAAAATTGTATTACTTAATTATTACTATATTTAATATTCTTATATTAATATTAATGAACTTCTATTAATGAATATGACTCTCTTTCTTTATTGTTTTAGATTATAGTACTTCGAAGTCATTCGACTTCTAATAATAATAATATTTTGAAATTCCATCTCTAGTTAGTAAATATATATTTTTTATTTTATTTTGTTTTTGGTTCGGATCAAAAACAAAAATGAGGAGAGTTAAAAAGTGAAGTCGATCCAAAATGAAAAGGAGGTCCATGGCCAAGAGTAAAGATATCAGAATTATAGTGATTTTGGAATGTACCAGTTGTGTTCGAAAGGGTGTCAATAAAGAATCGCCGGGCTTTTCTAGATATATTACTCAAAAGAATCGACACAATACACCCAATCGATTAGAATTGAGAAAATTTTGTCGCTATTGTCAAAAATATATGATTCATGGGGAAATAAAGAAATAGATGGAACAGAATGCATGTGTGATTTTTCCAAGGAGCGGGAAGAGTAAGAACTTGACATCTTCACATAGATAATACAAACCAAATCCTATTTTGGTCGGATCTTAAATGAATAAAAAAAAGTAGAATTGTATTTTCTAGATTATTTTATTTATATTTATATTCTAATTATTATATAATATTTCATTATTCTAATTATTTAATTATTATTATATTTAATTATTATTATATTATTATAATATTATTATAATTATAAATTATATTAAATTATAATATTAAATTATATAAATTATATATTATATATATTATATTAAATTATATATTATTTATATTTATATATTATTAAATTATATAATTATATATTAAGAATTATATATAAGATATAAGTATAAGAAATAAACAAACAAGGAATAAGCAAACCATGGATAAATACAAACAACCTTTTCGTAAATACAAGCGATCTTTTCGTAGGCGTTTACCCCCAATTGGATCGGGGGATCGAATCGATTATAGAAACATGAGTTTAATTAGTCGATTTATTAGTGAACAAGGAAAAATCTTATCTAGACGGATGAATAGGTTGACCTTGAAACAACAACGATTAATTACTATTGCTATAAAACAAGCTCGTATTTTATCTTCGTTACCTTTTCGTAATAATGAGAAACAATTGGAGAGAGGGGAGTCGATCCCTAGAACCAAAAATAAATAGACATACTCCTCAAAACTCCAATAGGAACTCAAGCTCAGATTAATGTTTTGCTCGAAAAACCTAGAATCCCGAGTTGATTCTTGTGTTATAAAATGTTATAAAAAAGGAAAAATGGGTAATAAATTTTTTTTTGAAAGATGCTCGTTTATTTCAAATCTTAATTTCTTTTTCTTCTATCTTCCCGGAGAATGGACTCCGGGAAATTCTGTTTCAATCATTCTTGTTTCCTGTATAGTATATTCTTATATTCTATTAAGATTCTTTTATTCCTTTATTTGTATTTGATTGATTAATGATTTTATTTGAAATCATATCAAAACAAATCTTATTTGATAGGACTATTTGCACAAGTATTTTACGATTCAGAAGCAATTGTTTCTTGTACAGATTGTGTATGAATCTACTATAACTATAGGATACCATATCCTCACGAGTTACTGCATTTATCCGAGTGATCCACAAACGACGAAAATCTCTCTTTTTCCTGCTCCTATCTCGATGAGAGGAACCCAAAGCTCTCATTCTTTGTTGAGTACTCGTTCGAGTAAGTCTTGAATGAGCCCCTATAAAGGTTGAGACAAATAAACAAATTTTTTTTCGACGTCTTCGAGCTGTATATCCCCGTTTAACTCTGGTCATTAAATCAAATGAAACTTTCTTGAATAACTAATGTATTTATCTTCTTTCAGTCATACTTTTCCTCCGGTCGATTAATAACAAAACGGATTTTTCCGATATATAAAATATAAATTCCAATGGCTTTTGCTACTATGACCTTCCCGACCACAATTTTTACTTCCGGGTATCTTGCCTGGAAATAAGAAATTCTACTGCTGCTAAATAGTGGGTTTCCTCGTTTCTATGGCAACTTTTTAAACGGTGAGGTCCTCTCTATACACCGGAGCCTCTTCTTTCATTTCATCGAATTTTATTGTGAACTTGTATAGTTCACACTCTTTGGCTCTACCCCATCCTTTTTTCAATTAGAATTATTTTTTTTTTCTAATTATAATTAGAAAGTAATAGTCCTTTTCACAAAAAAGCTATCCATACAGTGACGGCATTTAATTCTGTAAAGTGAAAGTTGGCTAGGTAGCTGACCCTGTTAGTCCGTTTTTTTTTTCAAGAATAAGAATAGGAGCATAACCCTTTTGCTTCTTATAAGACTATTTCCTCCGCTTAATGGATAACTATTTGCTACCAATGGAGAATTGCTTCTCATCTAAAACGGAGTGATTGGATTTGCACCAATAGAAACCATAAATTACATTACATAATATAATAGGTAAATGATAGATCCTCATTTTTAGATAGTTATTTAGATAGTAAATTAAATGGCGGTCTTTCACTCTATCTATCCTATTCATTGGTAGTGTTCATTGATACTGGAAAAATTTTTTTCATTTCTTCAAACTCATGATCTGAACTGAACGAGTCGCACATACACCCTAGTACATGTTCCTCGACGCTGAGGACATCCTCGAAGAGCGGGGGATTTCGTGACATTTCTTATTGGCTGTCTTGCGTTTCTAATAAGTTGTTTAATGGTTGGCATGTCGTGTCTATATAATCTCATTCTAGATAGAATAGAGTGGGTTGGCTTAGATCGATCTTAACCTGATGGTTGATGATTATGAAAGATTTCTATTCACTATCAAATCACGGAAAATTATAATTTTGAAATGGAATTCTATATTTATATATTTATATAAATATAAAATCTCCAGTATTCTCATCTTCGACCGCTACAAGATCAACGATGCCATGAGCTTGGGCTTCTGTTGCTGACATAAAAACATCCCTTTCCATGTCTTCGGATATAACCCATAAAGGGTTGTACGTTCTTTGTACATAAACTTTTGTGAGGTTTTCGCGAATCTTCAACAGTTCTTCTGCTTCCAGGATAAATTCCCCTGCTTGTGCCTCATAAAAAGAACTAGCAGGTTGGTGAATCATAACCCTGATGATATTGATATAACATCATGAACGATTCTTCTATGCGTATCTCGCACGATTTGATTAAAGTAAGGGGGAATCAAAATAACAAGAAGAAATTAAACAACCGTACGGGCATATTTTGTACATTGCATACGGCTCTGTAATGGAATTTCTTTTTTCTTCCTTTCCTTTTGCAATAGAATTTCTTCTATCGAAAAGAAGAAATATAACTCATATGATCCAAATGTTTAGATGATCCATTTACCACCCTTCCTTTCGTAGTAGTAAAGAAAAATACTATGATGGTTCTGTTGCTTTATTTTACTTTATTATATATTTATTATATTATTTATTATTTATTATTATTTATTATTATTTATTATATATTATATATATTATATATTTATATTATATATTATTATTTATTATATATATATATATATAAATATAATTTATCTATTTTATATCTATTTTATATAATTTATATATTATAATTTATATATAATTTATATAAATATATAATTTATATATAAATATATAATTTATATAATTTTATAATTTATCTTGTCTGTGGTTTAGCAATCCCAAAGTTTCTTTTTGATACGATCCAAGAAGGATAAAATAAATTTTTCCATTTTTTTTTACTCTTTCTCTGATAACATAAAGATAAGAAAGAGACTTCTGGTGTGGAAGAAAAATGGTTTGTGACGCTGAAATTAACTCTTGACACATAAGATCAAGATCCAATTGGTAATAACCCTTCTTTTTCATACTATTATCTCAATACAAAATCTCATGTTAGGAAAAAACAATAATGGTTTGCTCATATCGAACTCGAAGTGCCATGCTATTATTACTTATTCTTTTTTTTTTTTTTATTATTATTTGATTCATATTCGATAGAGCGAAGGCATAGTCTTCTTTTTTTTTTTTATAAAAAAACTCATTGGCGCCAAGCGTGAGGGAATGCTAAACGTTTGGTAATTTCTCCTCCGACCAAAATGAAAGATCCCATTGAAGCTGCTAATCCCATGCATATTGTATGTACATCGGGTACCACAAATTGCATAGTGTCATAAATGGCTATTCCTGGTATTACCCATCCGCCTGGAGAGTTTATAAACAAATAAAGATCCCTAGTAGCATCTTCTATGCTGAGATATACCATGAGACCAGCAAGTTGATTCGAGATCTCGCTATCAACCTCTTGGCCTAAAAAAAGTAGTCTTTCTCGATGAAGTCGGTTGATTAGGGCAAAATTGTATCCCTGTGTAACCGTACGTGCACCTTTGGATGCATACGGTTCAAAAGAGAAAAAAATCAATGTGTCGATTCCAGTCTTATTTCTTTTTTTTTCTAACTGTTTTTCTAATGAAGCGTTTTGCTTTTCTTCCATTTTTTTTTTTTAACATGAGTTTTGGCCTCCTTCCCGTTCCCTATATTCTATAATGTATAAAAAGTAAAAAAAAAAAAAAAAAAAGAATTTTCGTAACTTATTGAACTAACTTCTCATTGATGTATTGTTTCATAAAAATTCAAATCACGATGTAATTTTCTTGTTCCTGAATGGGTCCTTTCAATTATTTTAGGTTTTTGTTCTACTCCGGGGGAATATTTGCCCGAATTATATTTGCACATATAGGGCAAATGATTTCAGTACTGCTTATTTTTTTTTTTTCAATTCGTTTCATACCTTTACCCAAACGATTCCATGTATTCATCATAGTACTTGTTAGACAGTTTGAGATTATACCTTTTGAGATTATCTCTATAGTAAGGCTAAGAATAGCCTATGATACAAGTGGTAATTATATCGTGTAATCGTATCGTATAGATCATATAATCATATAGATCATATAGTATTATATATATAATATATATATATAATAATATAATATATATATATAATAATATATATAATTATATAATATATATAATAATATATATAATAATAATATAAAATATAAATATATAATTATATAATATATATAATAATATATATAATAATAATATAAAATATAAATAATTATATAATATATATAATATATATAATTAATATATATAATATATAATAATAATATAATATAATATATTTAATATATTTAAAATATATTTAAATATTTTAATTTAATATTACTACATTTACATCAATATTTATATTACTACAATTACACTCCCATTCTAGTACTTTACTCTTACCATTCCCAATTTGGTATTCTATGAGCGGAGCCTGTATACTTTAATTTTCTCAGTCCAAGTAAACCATCAATTAGAATAATTGATAATATTGATCCCCAATAGGAATTGATCTAATTGTGCTTCACGCTCCGAATTTTTGATGGTTCAATCAATACAATATTGAATTGAATATATATCTATTGGATTGGGCGAAACAGAGAATACTCGATCGGGGGAGGTAACGGGGAAATCCCATATGACCAATATGTCTAACAAGTCGCACTATAAGTCAACCCAAACAGCATCTTCCTCTCCAGGACTCCGAAAAGGCACTTTTGGAACACCAACGGGCATTAAAATAAAGAAAAAATGAAGTACTATACTTTACTTTAATATGGAAACGTAACAAAACAATGGCTTTATTGTTTTCATCATTTTTTATCTTTATTTCTTAAATT